AAAAAAAAACCTCAGATTCATACTAAAAAACCACGATGATTCAAGAAAACCTTTAATCTAAGTCCAAAAATTCCCTGAGTAAGAACTATTGGATCATCACTTATTCAATGAATAGATATAATAAAAAATCCAAATAAACGTTTGTCCTTTGATAAAAAAAAGGATAAGCGGCGGTTTGAAAGAATCAAAATCTTTGGATTTATTATAACTTCTAACTCCTTGAAAAAGATTTTTAAGTCCGGTTGCGGGGTCTAAATATTAAGTATGAATCATAGTTCTAATACTTTAGAATCCATTTTTTTCTATATTCCGTGCTCCAGATACTAGAATAAATATCCGACGGGGTAAAACCATCTCTATCAAGATGACAGACTCACTCTCTGTACTATCAATAGGATCAATTATAACAAGTCACACACTCATATTCCGGAAATACAGAAGAAAAGAAATTCCACGATCGAACTAAACTATCAAACCAAAATAGAATGGGCTAAAAATCTAAGACCCAAGTAGTATTGAAAAATTAGTTAGTCGGTTCTTGTGAATCTAATTCATAGAAATTTCGTCCAGTAAAATGGAAGAATTATAAATCTCCAAAATAATAGATAGAAATATCGCAAATAGGGCCATTGCAACACCCATCAAAGGAGTAGTTCCCCAACCAGGAGCTACTTTACCATATTCCGAATTCAAAGGTTTCAATAAATTCCCTACAATAGTTCGTCTTGGACCAGATCTAGAACTACCCTCAACAGTTTGTGTAGCCATAAATCCTATTTTTTATTCATTGAGATCTGTTGACTTTGTATACCATTCCGCTGTAAATAAATGATCTTATCCTAGATCCATTTTGGTCTTGAAATTATATAATAATGGAAACAGCAACCCTAGTTGCCATCTCTATATCTGGTTTACTTGTAAGTTTTACTGGGTACGCCTTATATACTGCTTTTGGGCAACCCTCTCAACAACTAAGAGATCCATTCGAAGAACATGGGGACTAGTTGAAGTAATGAGCCTACCAATATTGGTAGGCTCATTACTTCAATTGAGATCATGAAAAATCATTTCATCTTTTTAGTTGGAACTTTAGGTGGTTCTCTAAAAAAGATAGCGAAAAAAATAATTCCTAAAGTAGAAACTAAGAGGAATGTATAAACCAATGCTTCCATGGATTTGATCGTGGTTTACAATTATAGCTTTCATACCTGTTTATTTGGGATCGTCTCTCGGATAAAGAAAAAGAAAGAACAAGAGTAAAAGAAAAGGTAGCAATTCAAATCAAGATTTATCCGGTTCCCTATGGCAAATTCCAATCACAAAAAGAAAATAAAGTCCAAAAGGAACAAAACAATGTTGTATCAGACTACTTGTCTTCTTGTAGTTGGATCTCCAAGTTTTTGGAATGCTCCAAATTCTACTTGAGCATCCAAATCTGGGTCGATACCAGCAAAAACATCTCTGAACAAGGTTCTAGCACCATGCCAAATGTGTCCGAAAAAGAAGAGCAGAGCAAACGAAGCATGTCCAAAAGTAAACCAACCTCTTGGACTGCTACGAAAAACACCATCCGATTTCAAAGTAGCACGATCTAATTCAAAAATTTCACCCAATTGAGCACGTCTAGCATATTTTTTCACAGTAGCAGGATCACTATAACTGACTCCATTGAGTTCGCCACCATAGAACTCAACAGTTACACCTACTTGTTCGACACTATATTTTGATTCTGCCCTTCGAAAAGGAACATCGGCTCTAACAATTCCGTCTCCGTCTACCAAAACAACCGGAAATGTTTCAAAAAAAGTAGGCATACGACGTACAAAAAGTTCACGCCCCTCTTTATCTCTAAAGATAGGGTGTCCTAACCAACCAACAGCTATTCCATCCCCATTGTCCATTGAGCCCGCTCTAAACAATCCGCCTTTTGCTGGATTATTGCCAATGTAATCATAAAAGGCTAATTTTTCGGGAATTTTAGACCAAGCTTCTGATAAACTTTGATTTTTGGCTAGCCCAGCACCAACTCTTCGATATATTTCTTGCTGGAAGTATCCCTGATCCCATTGATAACGAGTGGGACCAAATAATTCAATCGGCGTAGTTGCTGAACCATACCACATAGTTCCAGCAACAACAAAAGCTGCAAAAAAGACAGCAGCGATACTACTGGAAAGGACGGTTTCAATATTTCCCATACGCAATCCTTTGTACAGACGTTGGGGTGGACGGACACTAAGATGGAAAAGGCCCGCTAATATGCCCAATGTCCCTGCTGCAATATGATGAGAGGCTATTCCCCCTGGAACAAAAGGATCAAAACCTTCCACACCCCATGCGGGATTTACGGATTGTACCCTTCCGGTTAGTCCATAAGGATCGGACACCCATATTCCAGGACCATACAATCCTGTTACATGAAATGCGCCAAAACCAAAACAAGCCACCCCTGAAAGAAATAAATGAATTCCAAAAATTTTAGGCAAATCCAAAGAGGGTTTTCCTGTACGTTCATCACAAAAGATTTCTAGATCCCAATATACCCAATGCCAGATAGCCGCCAAAAAGCACAAGCCGGAAAACACAATATGTGCCCCGGCCACACCTTCGTAACTCCAAATACCTGGATTCGTTATAGTTCCTCCTGTGATACTCCAACCACCCCATGAATTGGTTATTCCTAAACGAGTCATGAAGGGTATAACAAACATACCTTGTCTCCACATTGGGTCAAGAACAGGGTCAGAGGGATCAAAAACGGCTAATTCATATAGAGCCATCGAACCGGCCCAACCAGCAACCAGAGCTGTATGCATTATATGGACAGAAAGTAAACGACCGGGATCATTTAATACGACGGTATGAACACGATACCAAGGCAAACCCATGAAAATACCTCTTATATCAACAAAAAATGGACACTATGTAACTTTATTGCACTATAAAAAACTATACTATGGACCCTCTTTTTTTAGTGGATTATCTCGGGGAAAGGATTAATATTTGTTCTAGTTTTTTAGTAATAACGAAAGAATTCTATTCGTAGGAACAAAAGAAGCAGATCTATTCTATACCCGATAAGTAAGAATACGCAATGGTGGAGGGGGGGGTTGACCGTATTTTCTATGAGTGCTTATATCTTTTTATCAGTGAATGCAGACATATTTGTTCATCACTCAAAAAACCTATTCGTAAGAATTTTCCTTTAGTCACTCGGTCTTCCTTTTGTATTTAGGATTTTTTTTACGAATTTATTCATATTCAATCTATATTTATATTCAATCTATAAATAAAATATGATAAATTCAATCTATAAATAAAATATAATAAATTCAATCTATAAATAAAATATGATAAAGACCAATCATTATTAAGACAATAAACCCATTGTTACGTTTCCGCATCAAAGCGAGATATACTACTTAATTCAATTCTTTTTTCATTTAATGCCTATTGGTGTTCCAAAAGTACCCTTTCGAAGTCCTGGAGAGGAAGATGCATCTTGGGTTGACGTATAGTGCGACTTGTCAGATATATTGGGTCATATGGGATTTCCCCGTTCTCTCCCCCGATCGAGATATCCTCTCTTTCACCCCAAAAAAGATTGATTGAATCAGCAAAAATTTGGAGCGTGAAGTATGTAATTAGATCTTTTTTTGAGGGGATATCCAGATTAATATTACAAATTTACAATAATTTATGGTTGGCTTGGTTGGACCAATAAAATGAAGCATCCAGGCTCTGTTTAAAAATAAAACCAAATGATAATATATCTATGATTACTACTTCTATCATATATTTGTGTTTGCTGGAAAACATGAAATAAATTGAAGAAAAGAAGTCGTAGCAAAAAGACGTGGTATTGGAGTATTTGTGCTATATGTGCAAATCCAAATCGGGTAGATCTTTACTCGGAGTAGAACAGAAACCTAAAAGAATTGAATTGAAGAAGCCCAATCAAAAAAACAAGAAAATTACATCGCGATTTGGATTCGATCTCGATGAAAACAATACATCAATGAGAAGTTAGTTCAATAAGTGTTTAGTATTTTTTTTAGAATTATTAATAATATTAATATAGATTAATATAGATAAACGGGTCAAAAGTCGTCTTTCTTGAAAAATGTAAGAAAATTTCTTTAGAAGTTCGAAAAAGTCTGCTATGAAAAAGAAAAAAGAAAGAGGGTTGAAATCTACACATTGATTTTTTTTCGCGATTTTTGGTGAACCGTATGCATCAAAAGGTGCATGTACGGCTCCTAAGGGATAAAATCTTATCCTAATCAACCGACTTTATCGAGAAAGACTACTTTTTTTAGGCCAAGGGATTGATAGTGCGATATCGAATCAACTTATTGGCCTTATGGTATATCTCAGTATAGAGGATGATACCAAAGATTTGTATTTGTTTATAAATTCTCCGGGCGGATGGATAATACCCGGAATAGCTATTTATGATACTATGCAATTTGTGAAACCAGATGTACAGACAGTATGCATGGGATTAGCCGCTTCAATGGGATCTTTTATTCTCGCAGGAGGAGAAATTACTAAACGTCTAGCATTCCCTCACGCTTGGCGCCAATGAGTCTTTTATTTGAGAAAAAAAAAGAAGACTATGCCTTCGCCATATGAATATTAAGCAATAATAGCATGGCACTTCGAATTCGATATGCGAAAATTTTGCAAAACCATTCGATTATGTATCGAAAGAGTAGTATGAGAAAATGGGTATTTCCGATTTTATCTGATCTATCAGGAGCCTATTTCAGCGTCACAAACTTTTTTGTTTTTACACCGGAAAGCTTTTAACAATCTTTATGTTATGAAACAATATGAAAAAAAAAAAAAGATTTTTTTACTTATACTTATATAACTATATAATATAACTATATAACATTTGCATTTGATTTGAAAAAAAAAAAAGAAACTTTGGGATTGCTGAATAACAGACCAAATAATAAAGCAACGGAACCATCATAGTATTTTTTAACTACTACAAAAAAGGAAGGGTGGTTATTGGATCATTTACCGATCTAGGTCTGATAGACCTTCTCTATTTTTCTCTTTCTTCGATGGAAGGTAAAAACCAATTCCATAGTAGAGCCGTATGCAATACGCAAAAGATGCCTGTACGGTTGTTCAATCTTTGTTTTTTATTATTCTTTATCTCTCGTCTTATCGTACGAGATAGAGGAGCCTTTTATTTTTATTATGTTATATCGTCAGGGTAATGATCCATCAACCCGCAAGTGCTTTTTATGAGGCACAAACGGGAGAATTTATCCTGGAAGCGGAAGAACTACTGAAACTGCGCGAAACTATCACAAGGGTTTATGTACAAAGAACGGGCAAACCTTTATGGGTTGTATCCGAAGACATGGAAAGGGATGTTTTTATGTCAGCAGCAGAAGCCCAAGCTCATGGAATTGTTGATCTTGTAGCGGTTGAATAAAAAATTAGTAGGGATTCCGCGCAAATACACAATTTGAAATTTTTTCTTCTTACCGCTTACCTGATTTAATTATAATATCTCTATTAATTAATCTATTCTATTAATAATTTAATAATGAATTAATCTAGAATCTATTAATCTAGAATAAGAATATAAGTAATATAGAATGAAAGTAATCTAGAATATAAGTAATTCATAATCATCGGGTTAGGATTGATCTAAACCAGCTCATTATATATATGATTCAACATGCCAACTATTAAACAACTTATTAGAAACACAAGACAGCCAATCCGAAATGTCACGAAATCCCCCGCCCTTCGGGGATGCCCTCAGCGCCGAGGAACATGTACTAGGGTGTATGTGCGACTCGTTCCGATCATGGACTAAGACAAAACAGAGGAAACAAATTATTCCGGTATCAGTGATCGGTTAGGATAGAATGGAAAAACTCCATTCCATTCACTATCTTACTTAAAAAAAAAAAAGAATCTTTTATAATATATATCCTTTTATTGTTATTGTGTATCAAATTTATGGTTTCCGTTGGTGAAAATCCAATCACCTCAATTTGCAATTTCAGATGAGAAAGACTTCCCCATTGGTAGCAAATGCTTATCCATTAAGCAGGGGAAATTCGATTTCAAAATTAAAAAGCCGAAGGATTATGCCCTTATTCTTGCAAGAACGGACTAAGAGGGTCAGCTCCCCAGCTAATCTTCACTTCATACTTAAATACCGTTACTGTATAGTTAGATTTCGTTGTGAAAGACTTTTTACTAGCTATTTCATGGGTAGAGCCAAAGAGTGTGAACTGTACAAGTTAACAATAGCATTGATTAAATGAGAGAAGGGGCTCCGGTGTATAGAGAGGACCTCGCCGTTTAAGAAGTAACCATAGAAACGATGGAATCCACTATTTCTTTATCCATTTCTATTTATTAATTGAATATGCTTTTTTGATACCTAGTATCAATAAATACAATTTCTTATTTCGAGGTTAAATGCTTAGGCTTAGAAATAAAAAAAATCGTGGTTGGGAAGGTTATAGTAGCAAAAGCCATTGGAATCTTTTATTTTATACATTGGAAAAATCCGTTTTTATTATTAATACACGGAAAAGAATAACTGAAAGAAAAGAAATCAAATAGTTATTCATCAAAGTTTGATTTATTCAATGACCAGAATTAAACGAGGATATATAGCTCGGAAACGTAGGACAAAAATTCGTTTATTTACATCAAGTTTTCGAGGGGCTCATTCAAGACTTACTCGAACTATTACTCAACAGAAAATAAAAGCTTTGGCTTCGGCTCATCGGGATAGAGATAGGAAAAAAAGAGATTTTCGTCGTTTGTGGATCAGTCGAATAAATGCAGTAATTCGCGAGAATCAAAAAAGGGTATACTATAGTTATAGCAGATTTATGTATAATCTGTACAAGAGGCAGTTACTTCTTAATCGTAAAATACTTTCACAAATAGCTATATTAAATAAGAATTGTCTTTATATGATTTCCAATGAGATCATAAAATGAAAATTCCCCGGAGAGTGAACTCCGGGAAGGTAGAGTAGAGATTTGTATGATAAAATAGAATCATATGATAAGGTCGTCAAAATGAGCAACCACGTTCAATAAAAAAAGATTTATTCTTCTTCACCGATTCCCTTTTTTCTTACATACAACACGATAATCAAAATTGGATTGTCGTAGTTTTCGAACAAAGCATCAATCCACATTTGATTTGAGTTTCGATTGGAATTTGAATTCAATTGAAGAGTAATCCTATTTTTTTTTTTTTGTTTTAAGACCTGTAGTTCTAGCGGCCGACTCGCTTTTTTCAAATTGTTTTTCATTATTAAGAAAAGGTAACGAAGATAAAATACGAGCTTGTTTTATAGCAATCGTAATTAATCGTTGTTGTTTTAAGGTCAATCTATTCACCCGTCTAGATAATATTTTTCCCTGTTCACTAATAAATCGACTAATTAAACTCATGTTTTTATAATCAATTCGATCCCCCGATTGGATCGGGGGCAAACGTCTACGAAAAGATCGCTTGGATTTAAGAAAAAGTCGCTTAGATTTATCCATAGTTTGTTTATTCCTTATCCCCAAAATCCTATTTTGTAAAAAATAGGATTTTATTTGCTTTGTTTCTATTTTTTATTTTCTAATTTAGAATTTATAGAATTTAATAATGGTTTTAATGTTTTTGTTTTTAAATATATTTCAATTCAATTTCAATATATATAAATATATATAAAATAAATATAAATAATATATAAATATATAAAATAAATAAAATAGAATCTATAAATATATGTATATTTATATGTTATATTTAATTATATGTTATATATATACAATCTCTTCTATAATTTAGAATAATATGAAAAAAATATATCATTTTTCATGTTCCTTCGAGGGGTAACACACAAGTGATCAATTTTCTCTATTTCTTTATCTCCCCGTGAATCGTATGTTTGCAACAACAGGGACAGAATTTTCTCAATTCCAATCGACTAGGCGTATTGTGTCGATTCTTTTGAGTAATATATCTGGAAATACCCGTTGATTTCTTATTAACACTGTTTCGAACACAACTGGTACATTCCAAAATCACCCCTATTCGGATATCTTTACCTTTGGCCATGAACCTCCTTTGTGTTTTTGATTCACTTAACTCTTCTATTTTACGATTCGAAGCGAAAAGGAACAAAAAAGAAAATAATAGAAGTTGCTAACTCGAAATCCAATTATGAAGGATCTCGTTCCAATCAATATCAATAATCAATATAATATAGTCAATATAATATAAGTTATAAGTATAGTAATTATAAGTATAGTAATAATTAAGTAATACAATGATTTCTAACTATATTTAGAATCACAGTACAGTATTTCTGTTTTCATTTAAGTATCCTATATGATATTCTTGCCCCGCCTTAGCCATTCCATTTCTATTTCTGGTCTCACCCTATTATTTAATAGATTAATAGAAATGGAATGGATTATTAATTTATGAATTTCTTATTAATTATGAAGCCTGGACCGAATTCCGAGTTTCACTGAGGCCGAATCCAACTTGATTCTTTCTCTTTTCTAACTTCTAAAAAAAAAAAAAAAGAAAAAAGAAGGAGAAGGGGGGATTAATCACAGATATTTGATTGTATCTCTAATCTTCTTCACCCCTTCCCGTGTCAATAACTAGAATGAAAAAAAGGGAAATATCAATGCATCCGGGAATAAACGATTGATCTCTATCAATAGACCTGCTAAAGCACCAAACCATAGAGTACTTACCACTGGTGCCACGGAGAGATATGTTTTTAGATCTCGCATTTAAAATCCTCCTTCTTTATTCTTAATTCTTATTCTTTATTATATTATAATTTGTAATACATAATTACATATATGATCAACATAATTACATATACAGATGGTTATTTAATTAATAACGACTTGTATTTGTACGCAAAATTCTTAATTCCAATTGAAATGTATAACGATTCATTAGATATTCTTTCTTTTTTTTAACAAAAAAAAGAGGTCCGTTTCTTCTCTGCCCGAGCATTCTCTAAAAATATTCATTTTTTTTGTTAGGCGGATTTCAGATGTATATAAGTCTTTTATTATTATTTATTATAATATATGTTATACAATATGAAACTAAAAATAAAAAAATGGCAGGATAATTTATATATATCAACCGAGAAAATCAAGATATGGAAAACAAGACAAAGATTCTTTACAATGACACTGTAAACCAATTGAAAGGGATGTAGCGCAGCTTGGTAGCGCGTTTGTTTTGGGTACAAAATGTCACGGGTTCAAATCCTGTCATCCCTATCCCTAACTATTACTTATCTTATGAGCAGTAACAAGGGATCAATTGAAACCGATTAAAAGTAGACATACATACTCAATAGAAATAGATGGATGGATATTCTATCAATAGATATATGATGAGAGTTCTATATATATAGATTATGATAGTATATGCATGCAAGATGAATTGGGGTCACATAAAATTTTTTTATGATTTATGAAAATAAAGCGCTCTTAGTTCAGTTCGGTAGAACGCGGGTCTCCAAAACCCGATGTCGTAGGTTCAAATCCTACAGAGCGTGATTCCATTCTTGTTAGATCGAGAATGACACTGAAATAATGGAACAGCAGTCTAAAGTCTTAATTTGACCTCCAGTGGATTAGGATTAAAACAAAGAAAAAAAATAGGAGGTTAATAAAAAAATGTTAATTAATCAAAGGTCCAACTGATCACCACGTCGGTATTGTAAATATGCAGTTACGAATAATCCAGCCAAAGTAATAGGAATTAGACCTAACACGATTCCAAATAGAAAAACTTCAATCATTTTGATTTGTTTGAAAGGAGAAAGGGAGAGGTAATATATAGCTTGAAACATTAATCTGTATTGCCCATGAATCTCAATGACCAAGAATTGGAAATTGACACGGTAAGGAACTATAGAATATATTGAATATCCCAGAAAGATTGATTTTTATGAATTGTTCATTCA